ATAGAGAAGCGATGGGAACGAAGGAACCCATGAATGGAAACGATTCTCTTGAAGATGAGTCCTAATAATTCATCGGGTGGGATGGCGGAACGAACCAGGAAACTTTTGATTGATTCTGAAAAATCAGAGGCTAACCCAACACCTGAATGAGATATTGAAAGAGTAAATATTCGCCCGCGAAAATTGGATTTTATTGAATTGTTCAATTTTAAGCGATCCGATACGATAAAAAGAAAGGAAAATAAGGATTCGTTAGGCTATAAAAACTGGAATTATTCCTAACTTGAAATCTGTATAATATGGATCTATTTTACTTAATATAGCAAAATTCAAGTTATAGAAGAATTTCAAATAAACTAGATAAAATTTGAAAAAATCCATGGATTTAACGTATTATTCATTACTTACATAGATGGATATCTTAATTAACTATTTTCTTTTGATTCGCGAGGAGCTGGATGAGAAGAAACTCTCATGTCCAGTTCTGGAGTAGAGATGGAATTGCGAAACAACCATCAACTATAACCCCAAAAGAACCAGATTTCGTAAACAACATCGAGGAAGAATGAAGGGAATATCTTCGAGAGGTAATAGTATCGGTTTCGGTAGATATGCTCTTCAAGCACTTGAACCTACTTGGATCACATCTAGACAAATCGAAGCGGGGAGACGCGCAATGTCACGAAATGTACGTCGTGGTGGAAAAATATGGGTACGTATATTTCCAGATAAACCAGTTACAGTAAGACCTGCAGAAACACGTATGGGGTCGGGTAAAGGATCCCCCGAATATTGGGTAGCTGTCGTTAAACCGGGTAGAATACTTTATGAAATAGGGGGAGTAGCAGAAAATGTAGCCAGAAAGGCTATTCAAATCGCAGCATCCAAAATGCCTATACAAACTCAATTTATTCTTTCAGAATAGAACTGTAAAATGAAAGGCAAGAAGTCTTTCCTTTGAACTAACATGTGGGTTTCTCTTTTGGACAAAGAATATTTCTTTTTTTTTCTACGCCCCTTTTGCATTTTTAAAATAGATTCAAAAAATGATATGATCCAACCCCAGACCCTTTTGAATGTAGCGGACAACAGCGGCGCGCGAAAATTGATGTGTATTCGAATCATAGGAGCTAGTAATCGCCGATATGCTCATATTGGTGACATTATTGTTGCTGTGATCAAAGAAGCAGTACCAAATATGCCTCTAGAAAGATCTGAAGTGATCAGAGCTGTAATTGTACGTACTTGTAAAGAACTCAAACGTGATAACGGTATGATAATACGATATGATGACAATGCTGCAGTTGTCATTGATCAAGAAGGAAATCCTAAAGGAACAAGAATTTTTGGTGCGATTGCACGAGAATTGAGACAGTTAAATTTTACTAAAATAGTTTCATTAGCCCCTGAGGTATTATAAAACGAAATCATGATTAGAGTTATATAGTTCTAGTAAAATTGGCTTGAATGAGATCGATTAATTATTAGTAGATTATGTCTCACGTATATACTTTGATAAAGAATAATTTTAAAAGAGCATGTTTATTATATCCAAATTCTGAGAAACCACTAATTTTAGTTCATCATGGGTAGAGACACTATTGCTGATATAATAACTTCTATACGAAATGCTGACATGAATAGAAAAGGAACAGTTCGAATAGCATCTACTAACATCACTGAAAACATTGTTAAAATACTTTTACGAGAAGGTTTTATCCAAAATGTGAGGAAACATCGGGAAAACAAAAAAGCTTTTTTGGTTTTAACCCTGCAACATAGAAGAAATAGTAAAGGACAATATAGAACTGTTTTAAATTTAAAAAGAATAAGTCGACCTGGTCTACGAATCTATTCTAATTACCAACGAGTTCCTAGAATTTTAGGTGGGATGGGAATTGTAATCCTTTCTACTTCTCAAGGTATAATGACAGACCGAGAGGCTAGACTAGAAAGAATCGGCGGAGAAGTTTTGTGTTATATATGGTAATCCTTCGAATACCCGAATTAGATCCGAGACTTCCTATTTGTGAAAACAAAAAGCGAAAGGACGGGTTGTCTAATAGCACTCTTCCTCCAATAGTTGATACACCAAGGAGGTTTTACCTCAAATGAAAGAACAAAAATGGGTTCATGAAGGTTTAATTACCGAATCACTTCCCAATGGTATGTTCCGGGTTCGTTTAGATAATGAAGACCTAATTTTAGGTTATGTTTCAGGAAGGATCCGGCGTAGTTTTATACGGATTCTACCCGGGGATAGAGTCAAAATTGAAGTAAGTCGTTACGATTCAACTAGAGGACGTATAATTTATAGAATTCGCAATAAAGATTCAAAGGATTCGATTGATTAGATAGTTTTTTATTTTAACCTTCAACATTATTTTCCGAAAAGTACAATTCCCGATTCCAAATTTCAAGAAACTTATTTTCTTCCAAGAATCAATTCATAATTAAGGTAAGGAATGAAAAATATGAAAATAAGAGCCTCCGTTCGTAA